GAAATAATGAATGATAAATAGAGTTCCGTTTCGAATTCGCTAGATAAAAAAAAAGGTCTTGCCTATTTTGATAAATAAATAAAAAACTTTCCGCAAAATTTTTATTTTTTATTCTTTTTAGTCATATATATATATAATATATTTTTTTTTACTCAGTTTCGGTTAGTTGAGCTTGAAAATGACTAGTCCTTCATTGAATAAGTAAAATAAGTAAAAATTGGAATTGCACATTCGCTTGCGTGGTACCAACGAAATCAAGTGCTTACTCTCATTTATTTTTACTATTGAATTAACCGATCAATTTGCTATCGAAGATTTTTTCTGTATTCGAAAAATTTCGCAACAAAATTTAACATCTTTTTTTATTATGAGAATAAATCCTACCACTTCGGATCCAGAGGTTTCGATACGTGAAAAAAAAAATCTGGGACGTATTTCCCAAATCATTGGTCCGGTACTGGATGTAGCCTTTCCTCCGGGCAAGATGCCTAATATTTACAATGCTCTGGTGGTTAAGGGGCGAGATACTCTTGGTCAAGAAATTAATGTGACTTGTGAAGTACAGCAATTATTAGGAAACAATCGAGTTAGAGCTGTAGCTATGAGTGCAACAGAGGGTTTAAAGAGAGGAATGGACGTGGTTGATATGGGAAGTCCTCTAAGTGTTCCAGTCGGCGGGGCAACTCTAGGACGAATTTTCAACGTGCTTGGGGAACCTGTTGATAATTTAGGGCCTGTCAATACACGCACAACATCTCCTATCCATAAATCCGCGCCTGCTTTTATAGAATTAGATACAAAATTATCTATTTTTGAAACAGGAATTAAAGTAGTAGATCTTTTGGCCCCTTATCGTCGTGGGGGAAAAATAGGACTATTCGGTGGGGCTGGCGTGGGTAAAACAGTACTAATTATGGAATTGATCAACAACATTGCCAAAGCTCATGGTGGTGTATCCGTATTTGGTGGAGTAGGCGAACGGACTCGTGAAGGAAATGATCTTTACATGGAAATGAAAGAATCCGGAGTCATTAATGAACAAAACCTTGCGGAATCAAAAGTAGCCCTAGTCTACGGTCAGATGAATGAACCGCCGGGAGCTCGTATGAGAGTTGGTCTGACTGCCTTAACTATGGCAGAATATTTTCGAGATGTTAATGAGCAAGACGTACTTCTATTTATCGACAACATCTTTCGTTTCGTACAAGCAGGATCCGAGGTATCCGCTTTATTGGGTAGAATGCCTTCTGCTGTTGGTTATCAACCCACTCTTAGTACAGAAATGGGTTCTTTACAAGAAAGAATTACTTCTACGAAAAAAGGGTCCATAACCTCTATTCAAGCAGTTTATGTACCTGCAGATGATTTGACTGACCCCGCCCCTGCCACTACATTTGCACATTTAGATGCGACTACCGTACTATCAAGAGGATTAGCTGCGAAAGGTATCTATCCAGCGGTAGATCCTTTAGATTCAACGTCAACTATGCTACAACCTCGAATCGTTGGCGAGGAACATTATGAAACTGCGCAACAAGTCAAGCAAACTTTACAACGTTATAAGGAGCTTCAGGACATTATAGCTATCCTGGGGTTGGACGAATTATCCGAAGAGGATCGCTTAACCGTAGCAAGAGCACGAAAAATTGAGCGTTTCTTATCACAACCCTTTTTCGTAGCAGAAGTCTTTACGGGTTCTCCGGGAAAATATGTTGGTCTAGCGGAAACAATTAGAGGGTTTAAATTGATCCTTTCCGGAGAATTTGATTCTCTTCCCGAGCAGGCCTTTTACTTAGTGGGTAACATCGACGAAGCTACTGCGAAGGCTACGAACTTAGAAATGGAGAGTAAATTGAAGAAATGACCTTAAATCTTTGTGTACTGACTCCGAATCGAATTGTTTGGGATTCAGAAGTAAAAGAAATTATTTTATCTACTAATAGCGGACAAATCGGCGTATTACCAAATCACGCGCCGATTGCCACAGCTGTTGATATAGGTATTTTGAAAATACGCCTTAATAACCAATGGTTAACAATGGCTCTGATGGGCGGTTTTGCTAGAATAGGCAATAATGAAATCACTATTTTAGTAAATGATGCAGAAAAGAATAGTGACATTGATCCACAAGAAGCTCAAAAAACTCTTGAAATAGCAGAAGCTAACTTGAGAAAAGCTGAAGGCAAGAGACAAACAATTGAGGCAAATCTAGCTCTCAGACGAGCTCGGACACGAGTCGAGGCTCTCAATATGATTTAATTTTGTAACTGGCTGAGGTGTCAAAAACAAATATATATATATAAAATAGGATCGAAAGGGGCGAAAAAAAAGCCGATTACAAAAACTTATTAGACACCGTGGATCATGGTGTCTAATAAGTTATACCTACTATTGGATTTGAACCAATGACTCCTGCCGTATGAAAGCAATACTCTAACCACTGAGTTAAGTAGGTTATTTATAACCGTAAAAAGAAGGGAAAGGGATACCTATCACCTCGATAGAATTATAAATCCAATATTATTTCTAAGCAATACCAATAAACAACGAGATCAAAGAGATATAATATTTGATCTTGTAATATTAATCTTGACAAGAAATTATCTACATGATAAGATAAAATGTGTATCACAAACACAAGGGCTATAGCTCAGTTAGGTAGAGCACCTCGTTTACACGCGCGCCAAAGTTTTTCAGAGGAGTCCATTACGCAATCAAACCAATTGATTGATCTTATTAATAAATCGATGTCTTACTCCATGACTTTTTTTTCAGGAAAAAAGAGGAGAACAATAGCCTGACATTAGGTCCTATTAAAGTATCCCGTTAGGTCGGGAATGAATAGAACTTATCATTGATTTGAGATATTGATAGGGTAAATACCCAGTCTACTTAATGCTAGGCAGAATGAGTATAAGGAACTCAAAAATGATCTTTTCATCCTATGAACCTTAAGGTGTATCAAGTTTCATGTTTGATTTTTGAATCAGGATGTTAGAGACTATATTTAACTTAAGTTGATCGAGACCAAAAGCAAACCTACGTCAAGAGAACCCAACCCTTCTTTGAAACACTTTGGTAGTTCTTCTGTATTGTATTAGAAAAAAATCAATAAGAGTACTTGGAACCATTTCTTATCTTTTTTTTTTTAGAAAAAATATGGTAGACTAACTGATCTTTCTATCAGTTAATGAAAGAGCCCAATGCAAAAAAAATGCATGTTGGGTCTTTGAAAGAGCTCGAATCATTTTGATAATAATAAGTTCGAATTCTTTTACCGAGCAGGTCTACGGTTCGAGTCCGTATAGCCCTAACTAAGAAATTTATTATACTAAATTAATAAATTCAATGACATTCCAATTATTTTAATTGGATAAGTTTTTTACTTATTATTGTATTCATTATTTCTAACTGGTTACTTTTAATTACTTGGTTCATAAAAAAAATTCCCATACCCTAAACCATAAGTCCTGGGGATCGTTGAGAATAAAACGGAAAACCTAATTTTATTTCAACGAATCCAATCACTATCTAGATATCGATATTTCTAGATAATAGATAATTCTAATTTAATTAATTTAGTTTAGAAGAAACTTTTTTTTTCATTCATTTTCATAGTCGTAAGTGGATTTTTTATACGTCATAATTTAAAAAACGAAAACCCAAATAAAAAAAATTACTAGTTATTAATCAGATTATTAATATATTATTAATATGATTAATAACTAAATTATTAGTAATAGAAACATGTAAAGATTAAGTAATAAGTGTAATTAAAAAAAAATTACAATCATAAATCTTAAAATGAAACGTCTACCACAGTAACCAAACGAAAATAAATGATTTGATTAACCTGAATTTTTGTTTTTACTCAAGAGTTCTACCTTGCCCAATCCACTCCGATTGGAATTGACTAAGCGGATATTTTTTCTACATTCATAGGAGTTCGTCTATGTTTCTGCTTTACGAATATGATATTTTCTGGGCATTTTTAATAATATCAAGTGCTATTCCTGTTTTGGCATTTCTAATTTCCGGAGTTTTATCTCCAATTAGGAAGGGGCCCGAAAAACTTTCTAGTTATGAATCAGGTATAGAACCGATCGGGGATGCTTGGTTACAATTTAGAATCCGTTATTATCTGTTTGCTCTAGTTTTTGTTGTTTTTGATGTTGAAACCGTTTTTCTGTATCCGTGGGCAATGAGTTTCGATGTACTGGGGGTATCCGCTTTTATAGAAGCTTTTATTTTTGTGCTTATCCTAATTCTTGGTTTAGTTTATGCATGGCGAAAAGGCGCATTGGAATGGTCTTAGTTCGTTTCCTGAATACTTGTATAATACTTGCTATAATAAAAAAAAAGTCAAAAAAACCATTGAACCAATTATGAATTCCATTAAGTTTCCGGTACTTGATCGAACAACAAAAAATTCAGTTATTTCAACTACGTTAAATGATCTTTCAAATTGGTCAAGACTTTCCAGCCTATGGCCGCTTCTTTATGGTACCAGTTGTTGTTTCATTGAATTTGCCTCATTAATAGGCTCCCGATTTGACTTTGATCGTTATGGGCTAGTACCAAGATCAAGTCCTAGGCAGGCGGACCTTATTTTAACAGCAGGTACAGTAACAATGAAAATGGCTCCTTCGTTAGTGAGATTATATGAACAAATGCCTGAACCAAAGTATGTTATTGCTATGGGAGCGTGTACAATTACAGGGGGGATGTTTAGTACCGATTCTTATAGTACTGTTCGAGGAGTTGATAAGCTAATTCCTGTAGATGTCTATTTGCCGGGTTGTCCACCTAAACCAGAGGCTGTTATAGACGCTATAACAAAGCTTCGTAAGAAAATAGCTAGAGAAATATATACGGATCGAATTAGACCTCAACAAGGTAATCGGTGTTTTACTACCAATCACAAATTTTTTGTTGTACGCAGTACGCATACTGGAAATTATGATCAAGAATTACTCTACCCACCCTCATCTACTTCAGAGATCTCTACTGAAACTTTTTTTAAATACAAAAGTACAGTATCTTCACACGAATTAGTGAATTAGGGGGGGTTAGAGAAAAAGAAAAAAATATTATTCATAAATTAGAACTCATCGTAAATGTGAAATACTTATTTTATATAATAAAGGTGTGGGGGAAATAAAAAAGATGCAGGGCACTTTGTCCGTTTGGCTAGCTAAACGTGGGCTGATTCATAGATCGTTGGGCTTCGATTACCAAGGAATAGAGACGTTACAAATAAAGCCCGAAGATTGGCATGCTATTGCTGTAATTTTATATGTATATGGTTACAATTATTTACGTTTGCAATGTGCCTATGATGTGGCACCAGGTGGCCTCTTAGCCAGTGTGTATCATCTTACGAGAATAGAATATGGTGTCAATCAAGCGGAAGAAGTCTGCATAAAAGTATTTACTCCGAGGAGTAATCCTCGACTTCCCTCTGTTTTCTGGGTTTGGAAAAGTACGGATTTTCAAGAACGGGAATCTTATGATATGTTAGGAATCACTTATGATAGTCATCCGCGACTGAAACGGATTTTAATGCCCGAAAGTTGGATGGGGTGGCCTTTACGTAAGGATTATATTGCTCCCAATTTTTATGAAATCCAAGATGCTTATTGAATGATAAAAAAGAGTCTTAGCTTCTACAACTACGGACCTTCACGGAATATTTGGAATTGAATTCTTTTTTATCTTTTTTACATTAAACAAACAAACAGACAGACGAATCGAGGTCTCATTCATATTATTATAGATATTTTGATCTCCAAGTTGAAAAATACCTTTTTTTCCTAAAAGTCGAGCCAATAGAATGAACTAAAAAAAAAGAGTTCTGCATTATGAACTTTGTATCGCGCACATAAATGAGTAAACTTTAGTCACAGAACTGGGAATGAATAAAAAAGATCGGAAGGCAATAAATGACGGGGTACAATTCTATATTCTATTGTATCTAAGGAATCTTAGGGTCTTTCTACCCTTCAACTAGAGATACTGATACTATAGATATAGATATAGTAGATCTATACCCTTTTTTACTTTTTTTTTATTCTTTGAAACAGAGCTTTCCTTTCTAAAAGTTATTATGTATTTCTAATATGTATTATGTATAAAGTATTATACATTCTTTTTGAACGGGTGGACCCATAACCTGAACAAAAACAGAGAGGGATATAAAGGATTATTGCATTTTTTTACTACAAATACGTTTAATTTTAAGAATAGAAACTTATCAAAATTAATAAATCCTATGCCAAGAATCTGGTACGCACGAGGATTTACAGTCCTCTGCTTTACCAATCAATGCCAAGAACCAGATTTGAACTGGTGACACGAGGATTTTCAGTCCTCTGCTCTACCAACTGAGCTATCCCGGCCATTACCGAAGTATCATCCTCATTTTATGCGATGACTTAGGTCTATGTCAATTAAAAGCAACAGAAAAGTAGTAAATGAGCAAAATTTTGGACCGAGAATTTCTTGGATCTTCGAAAGGAAGACTTTCTAAATTTTCAAATAAAAAAATGATATAGATTTTAAAAAATTCAAATCTATATTTATTTCTCATTTGATTTCTCATTTGTGCGTGTATGATATATCCCACAAGACTTTTTTATTAATCTAATAAAAAACTAAATTAATTAGAGTTTCTAAAGGCGTAGGATGCATGAAAAAGATAATTAATTCTTGAATAACTAAAAAAAAAAGGTAAGGTGTCAAACAGACTATTTCGGGGAGTAGAGTTGGGGATAGAGGGACTTGAACCCTCACGATTTTAAAAGTCAACGGATTTTCATCTTACTATAAATTTCATTGTTGTCAGTATTGACATGTAGAATGGGACTCTATCTTTATTCTCGTCCGATTAACAAGTTCCACCAAGGATCTATCAGACTATGAAGTAAATCATTTGATCAATCCAAGGTAGTGAACTCCATTTGTTAGAACAGCTTCCATTGAGTCTCTGCACCTATCCCTCCTTTCTCGCTTTCTAAATTCAGGTTTATTCGCGTAAACCAGGATTTGGCTCAGGATTGCCCATTGTTAATTCCCGGGTTTCTCTGAATTTGAAAGTTATCACTTAGTAGGTTTCCATACCAAGGCTCAATCCAATTAAGTCCGTAGCGTCTACCAATTCCGCCATATCCCCTTTTTTGCTTTGAGATTAGGATCTCATTATGATGTCTTTCCACTTTTTCTTATGCGAAACTTTTAAATTCATTACATATAGATATAGATACTTTTTTTATTTTTTTTATATCTTCTTTCAATTTGTTTTGGTTAGCCCCATCCATATTTATTTAGTCTAATCAACAAAGTTAACAAAGATTCTATAAAGATTCTATCATTTTTGTATTTGTAATTCAATATGGTTATATAATATATATATTTTTTTTTTCCTTTTCTCATCTTTATCTTCAATTTTAAGAAATAGTCGAACGGTCGATTCTTTTTTTATTTTACTTACATGAAAATAAATTGATGATTATTATGGAAATTTATAATTCTACAATGTGCAACGGAAAAAGATTTGAAGTCTACTTCGTAGATTTGAAATTCGAATGATTCTAATAAATTCGATAATATTATAGATCAAAAATATTAGAAAGAAAAAAAGTAAAATAATAATAGCATGAGGTTAGAACAAAAAAAAAAAAAGATTTCTGAGCTAATTAAGATTTTCTTATTTAGAAACTCATGAAATCAAAATTAGAAAGTCAATATAGTGCTATATTCTATTAATTTAATAATTAAATTAATTAAATATAAGATTATATCTTATTTATTTAATATTTAATGATAGTCACTATTTCTTTCAGCTCTATTCTGTTCTATAATCTGTTCTAGAATATAGAGAATATAATTCTATTATAGATAAGCAAAAATATGAATAGAATCCTTAATTGATAGGATCTAGTAGTTTAGTGAATTTGTATGCATGCGCTATTTTTTTTGAGCCCGCTTAGCTCAGAGGTTAGAGCATCGCATTTGTAATGCGATGGTCATCGGTTCGATTCCGATAGTGGGCTTTTCCATATTTTTTCGTTTTTTTTTTTTTACATTAGTTGAAATGTACTTTCAAAATAAAAGAAGATTGAAAAGACTTCTTTCGCCCCTTTTTCAAGAGTGACTACGCCATTTATATTATGTCATATAAACTTTCCTATATAGGAATATATATTGGGTAAAGGGGTTAGATCTTTACAAAATAAATCAAGAAAATAAAGTAAAATCTTTGTGATTTCTTTGATTGATATATATTGTATATAGAATAAAAAAAATCTGTATATTCAGAGAATATATCTTCTGAGTCTTTGTATTCCACTCCCATAGTTTATTGGAGTGGATTTCACGTCATTTATCATTATCATTTAGTTCAGTTTTAATTTTGTTTAGTTTTGTACAATTTCAATAAAAAAAAGGAGTCTTTATGTCACGTTACCGAGGGCCTCGTTTTAAAAAAATACGCCGTCTGGGGGCTTTACCGGGACTAACTAGTAAAAGACCTAAGGCAGGAAGCGATCCGCGAAACCAATCACGCTCCGGAAAAAAATCTCAATATCGTATTCGTTTAGAAGAAAAACAAAAATTGCGTTTTCATTATGGTCTTACAGAACGCCAATTACTTAAATATGTTCGTATCGCCGGAAAAGCCAAGGGGTCAACAGGTCAAGTTTTATTACAATTACTTGAAATGCGTTTGGATAACATCCTTTTTCGGTTGGGTATGGCCTTGACTATTCCTCAAGCGCGTCAATTAGTTAACCATGGACATATTTTAGTTAATGGTCGTATAGTTGATATACCAAGTTATCGCTGCAAACCCCGAGATATTATTACAGTGAAGAATGAACAAAACTCTAGAACTTTGGTTCAAAATCTTCTTGATTCATCTGCCCCCGAGGAATTACCAAACCATCTGACTCTTCACACATTCCAATATGAAGGGTTAGTAAATCAAATAATAGATAGGAAATGCGTTGGTTTGAAAATAAATGAATTGCTTGTCGTAGAATATTACTCTCGACAGACTTAATAAACCTAAAAAAAAACAAAAAATATGAGTTCGGCCAACTCCCCTTTGCCCTCTTTTTTATTAAAAAGGCACAAGGTAAGGGGTTTTGTCGCGGAATCCTTTTCCTATTCATGTATCATAGATTGGTAGGGGGAGGTTGGATCCCTTACTTGCTCTTCCCAGCATTTTAAATGTAGATTTTAATTTTATATCTATTCATTTTTATTTGATTTGATAAATTTTGGTCAATCACGTAAAATTGGTGAATTTGTTGAAAATAAGGAAAGAGAGGGATTCGAACCCTCGGTAAACAAAAGTCTACATAACAGTTCCAATGTTACGCCTTCAACCACTCGGCCATCTCTCCGACATTAGGATTATGAATGAGTACCTGGGTGAATAGCGAGTTATTCGTTGTTTTTTAGATTGTAGATCAAAGGGTTTTTTATTTTATATTTTAACGAGTTCGCTTTTATGTTAGTTCGTACTATAAAAAAAAATTCCTTTGTTTGTGAGAAAATTTTCTCACAAAAGAAAAGGAAATAAAAAGAGTTATAGAATGGATTACTACCTATGCCAAGATCGCGTATAAATGGAAATTTTATTGATAAAACCTTTACAATTGTAGCCGATATTTTATTACGAGTCATTCCGACAACTTCCGGAGAAAAAGAGGCATTTACTTATTACAGAGATGGTGCGATTTGGATTTGATTAGAATCAGTTTTTTCTCGCCAATTTGGAATAGAAATAAAAACGACTATTGAAAAAAATCTACGCTTTTGAAGGTGAAGTTTATAATATAAAAAAAGCAATCCCTTCTGTCATGTATCCACGATTAATGCAGCCTTAGATGCTTCAATTGTGAATTCTAGTATTGAGCAAAAGGTTTTTACCTATGGTTCCTGTATTACAGATCAATCCTACTACACTAATACAATATACGAATAGGAGGCATAGGGGAAGAAGCACTACGCTGAGAAATCAACAACACAAAACTTTCTTCAAAACGATTCCTTTTCTTTCTTCTTCTTTGGGATTGGGACTAATTCAAATGGTTGGAATCATAAACATCCATCTCGTTCGTACTTTGGATACCCGTATAACCATTGAAGACTGTTGAAGTGACTAATTCCTGGAAATTTAGGGGCGTTGAGAACAAAGCAATTTTTAGAGTTTCCTTTTTTTTTATCTAGTATAAACCCACTTGGTAGTAAGAAAGGAGCTTTTGCAAGAAGGTTGGCTAGGGATTTCTTGTAAAAACATTAGCCCCGCTTAGTTCATAATGACATCAAATTTGTCCATCTATTATTTTCATTATGCACCTAAAGGAGGAGCCGTATGAGATGAAAATCTCACATACGGTTTTGAAACGGAGAATTCGTTAAAGCGAATGACGACCGTAACGGATGTCGGCTCAATCTGAAGGAAATTATGCGGAAGCATTACAGAATTATTATGAAGCTATGCGACTAGAAATTGACCCCTATGATCGAAGTTATATACTCTATAATATAGGCCTTATCCACACAAGTAATGGGGAACATACCAAAGCTTTAGAATATTATTTTCGGGCATTAGAACGAAACCCCTTTTTACCACAAGCTTTTAATAATATGGCTGTGATCTGTCATTACGTGCGACTATCTTCCCTATAGAAAAAAAGAACGAACAGCTAGTCAATGAAATACTAGAAACATAAAAAAGGGCTTTCTACATAAGCATCGTACAAAACGATTTTTTATAAGCTGTAGCAAATAAATAAACTTCATAGATCAAAATCTGAAGTGAAAACTAGATATGCCTAAATACTTTCTTCTATGGATAAAAAAAGATCTAATTGATAGAGGAAGCACCGTAAAGATCAATTGGAAAGATCCAACAAGAGCTGTTTATTTATATCATAATATGAGATAAATCTTAGGAATCTACTTATGTAATAAGGTGGATCCTCTAAGGTATTGAGCAGCGGTGTAGCATCAGATCCTAAAGATAGTAAGTCTTTTTCTTTTTTATGAAGTATGAAAAAAAGTCTTTTTCAAAGATTCTATATAAATTTTTATATGAAAGCGGGATAGTTACCTTTCAGAAAATTCTAATATCTAATAACAGTGGACAAGCCTTTTTTTTCTGGAGGTAGGAGAAAAGATAAAACTTATTATATTAATTAATATATTAATTAAATCAAAATGAAAGTTTGAAACTCATGTAATTACTCTCTTTTGTTTAATCCAAGAAAAACAGAATATCTATAAGAAATCTCATTCAATTAGACATTTAATTAAATATCAAAGTGAAAGTGAAAGTAGGTTAAAGTTAAAAAACAGGTACACCAAAACAACAGAGTTGGTTGTCGAGCCGTATGAGGTAAGAAACTCTCAAGTACGGTTCTCAGGGAGGGAATTGACCCGCCTATTCCGACCGTGGAGAACAGGCCATTGAACAAGGAGATTCGGAAATGGCGGAGGCTTGGTTCGCTCAAGCCGCTGAGTATTGGAAACAGGCTATAACACTTACGCCTGGTAATTATATTGAAGCACAGAATTGGTTGACGATCACGAGGCGCTTCGAATAAGAACTTTTGTTTCTTTTTATTCTATATATTTCTTTGTTTTTACAATTAATAGTTTTTAATAGCTTTTTCGTTTCTTAGCCCTCTGGGTCAAATAAAAAAGATCCGCTTTTTCTATCAGAAGAACCAAGAAAATAAACAAATTTCATTATATCCTTTTCTCAAATAATTCTATTTCATCCGCTATTCTCTAGGGGTAAGGAGTACATGAATATGAGAATATCTATATATCTAGTTTTTTCCATTTTTTTCTTTTCGACTTAAATATAAAACCAATAAAAGGGATTTAAAAATTACTATTACTAAATATAAAAACTCAAATGTTTCTTAGTAATGACTAATAAGCGTTTATTTAAATAGGATAATATCCTCTATTTAAAACATCAAAATAGGCTACATTTCGGAACTTATAATTGTGAAATATGAATACACTAGATTAGGTTATAAAAAAAACTCTTTGTGTACCAATATAAAGCCGCGAAATTTTTATTTTAGAAAAAAAAAGGTCCGTTGAGCACCCTATGGATATGTCATAATAGATCCGAACACTTGCCCCAGATCGACTTCCAGATCATAATTGCTCCAGTGAATAACTAAAGAAAATAGATGAATATATGGGAGATAGAATAGAAAGAAAAAAAATTCTACGCATCTATCATCGGTTCACTAATTACTTGAGTGACTGTTGGCGGGTTTCTTTGTATGTGTTGTCCGGAAAGAGGAGGACTCAATGATTATTCGTTCGCCGGAACCAGAAGTCAAAATTTTGGTAGATAGGGATCCCATAAAAACTTCTTTCGAGGAATGGGCTAAACCCGGTCATTTCTCAAGAACAATAGCTAAGGGACCTGATACTACCACTTGGATCTGGAACCTACATGCTGATGCTCA